TGAAAATAAAAGGTATTTATAACCTACTAGTCCGAGCCCGAGTGAGGAAAAGATGACGGCCCCCAAAATGGCTAGTGAAATGTAGTCATTTAGTTGAGATATGATTAATTGATTTCAACAAAATGATTCCCTCCAGACAGCTTCACTCCGTCAAGCCTCTAGGAGTAGTGAAGAACTATAGAAAGTTGTGGTTGGTTGTTGACCAACAAAAGCATGGGAGAAAAAACAAAAAAGGGGGCATAGAGATTTCTTCTCTTATGAGATTGATAGTTTGATCGCGGGGGCGGCCCGGCAGGCTAGCGATCAGAAACCTAAAATCAGACAATGATAGAGCGCCCGTACCCTACCTGAAGTAGCATCCCGCCGATCTTTCGAATAAACAAAAGGATCAACTAATACAAGGATTGAGAAATCTTGGCAACTCAACAGAAACGGGATTGAGGAAACTTGACTTTATTGAAATTCGAGCAGCGAACCCGATAAACACCTCAATAGGATCGCTAATACTACCACTTCTAGACTTGGCACAGACAACACTTCTTTTCTATATACTTAATTCAAGATGAAAGCAATGACTGATTGATCCAACACGCCAAGCCATACTTTTCATTATTATTACTATACTTTATTTATCTAGGTGATCGACGGAACACGGAGAGGTGCTTTAGTCAGGACGAGGGGATTTAGACGGAACTGAGAGGAGAACCGAATGAATGCAAGTGCAAGAGTGGAAGATTGATCGGACTCTCTACGAAAGCTGTCCTTCTTCTCGCACAAACATATCCGACTCGTACGAAACAAAAGATTGAACCTTCACCCAAAACCGTACGAAGCGGAGTAGCAAAGATGACAGCACGCCAAGCAGCCGTACGAAAGAAAGTTGACAGATCAGGAGCGGAAAGACTCTACTGATGATTCCCACACGAAAGAAAGAATATACTGAAATGATGATTAGCACAAAGGCAGTGCTCGTACCGAAACAAATCTACAGCACTTTGACCAAGCATTACTCCTCCACTTTCTACTGATGATTAGCACAAAGGAGCAGTTTGGCATACAAAACTGATTAGCAGCACAAAGGATCAGGAGCAGAAGCAGGATGGAGTCTCAATATTGAAATGATTAGCACATTGATCACGGGATGGAGTCAAGTACGAAACTCCACACTTCGCACACGCTCTATGGAAACAAAAGCCCTCACACAACTGATCAGTAGCACATCACTCAAGTACAAAACTCATACTTTCACATTCTTCTTTATTTTAGTTATCGCATTATCGCAAAAGCACGAACGACTGATCAGCACAATCGTACACAGAAGCACTAATACACTTATGCCCCGAAGCAGGTCACAGGTCCGAAGCAGGACTCTCCCTCCCTTCCCCGACTGATAAAATGGACTTAATTACGAAAGAAAGAAAAAGAAATAAGATTCCCTACACAGGTGCAGTAACCATTGGAGCATTATCACTATCTGTACTGAACCATAATCCACTGACCAAGGAAAGAAAGATTACAGCACCAAGCCGTACGAGAAGCCAAGACGCTCTACGTCGATTAGTCAAGGTCAAGGTGCCGATGAATAAACAACACGCTCATACTCCGCCCTAAAACCCCTGTAAGCATACCGAAACCCCAACCTCGAGGAAAAGGTGCAAAGGTGCTTTATCAACAGGACGAGGAACATCTGAATGACATGGATCAGCAGCAGGCGCAGAGTGGAAGATTGATCAGGAGCCAGGAGCTGAAGAGTCTACTGATGAACACAAAGATTGATAAATAGCATTACTCGTATGAAAGAAACCCAAGCCAAAACAAAGGAAATAATAAGATTGATGGAACCAATCATTACTCCTCCACTTTCCCGTTTACTGAAATGGATTAGCACAAAGATAGCAGTATGCAAAGAATATACTATACTGATTAGCAGCACAAAGATAGCACGGTGGAGTAAACAACGCCAAGCCTACGCACAACAAGAAGGAACAGTGAAGCTGCCAAGCATCAGCATTACCATAAATGTGAGTTAATTACTGCAAGGAAAGAGAAGGAATAAAAGACAGGTCTTCAAAGGAACAATGATCGGACGAAGGTCTCGAAATGGCACAGTAACAAAGGAACAACTGTGCTGGACTCAGCACCTACCATAGGTCAACGTCTTTCGAGAAGAAGTCCTGGGGAAGATGTCTAGGCATAAGCAGCACCCGGTCATAAGTAAACAAATGTTGCTTAAGGAGCCAATACAACACAATCAGAGGACTACTTTACGCTTGAGAGGGCCGATCAGCTCATACCAACAAAACAAAGAAGATGGCAATGCTGTGGAGTAAACCGGCAGTAAGTAAATACCTGGGAAAGGCTCGGTAGCACACCGGAGGCAACAAAGAAAGAGAGGTGCATACGCTACTCCACCCCAAGTGAGCGGAATCCTCCTGTTAGAGCGAATCCACCCGTTAGAGCGAAGGAAGGAAGATAGAATAACGGCTTAATCCTCACACTATTGGTGCTTGGTACAACACAGTAATGTCCTCAATGTCTATAAATGGCACAATAAACACGATACCTCGGATGAAGGACAGTCTCGAAATGGCACAGTAAACTCGGACGAATAAAAGAATTGTAATTGAAAAGGCTACACTTCCTCGAATAAAAAGGACTTTATCGACACAGTAAACTCAACAAAACACTAGGAGACAATGGGCACAAGGAACCAAGACAAGACACTGGTAACAGGAACAAGGCACTGATCGGTGCCGCTCCTTAAACAACAGCTTCTTCTCAGCAGTGAATGGTAGTAGTCCGAAGTAGCAACAGTCGACTGTAAGGAAGAAGAAGCATACCAGATACCGGTCAATCAACAGCCAATAAGTCGTCAATCTTCGAGACAAACAAACCAAGCTTCGAAGCTGAGGAAGCAGTGCACAGGGCAGGAATGCCGATAAGCAAGGGAATCTTCAATGGATACCGATCAGTCCTATCTTCTCAATCTAAAGTGCAATTAGCACAATAACAAAAGAAAGAAACATCGCACATCCCTTGGCTTCGGATCAGAAAGATAGGTGCTTTAGCAACTCGACCAAGAGGAGAGGAAGAGACGGACGATCGGACAAAGGAAAAGTGCTGGACTCAGAAGAAGACTCGACTAATCAAAACACTTGGAAACAGCTCGTACAAAACAAAGAGGCACTTGGAAGGGACCACCGGTCTATGCCTCTCCTTATAGAGTTTCTACGAACCTTGGTTATCGGTCATAGCTATTGTTCATTGGTAATCGGATAGCTGGTAAAGAGCTGATAAAGGGAACGGGGAACAGCAACAAAAGACCAAGGGTCACTGGGCCAACGGAGTAGTCCCTTGAGGGTAATAGTTCAAAGAAAAGAATAAAGGAAGCGGCTGTACTTACCGAGTCGAGCAAACAAAGATGTGCTGGGTAGTCAACTCTTCCATATCAGAAGGAACCGATCAAAGCATCGGAAGAATAGGATTCTAGATGACCTGTCCTTCTACTGCTCTGCTCGTTCGGCTGCTTATCTTGCGGATTCTGATTCAATTAGATCAAGGATTGCCAAGCAAAGCAGCACCAACCTAGCTCTACTCTAGCTAATCAATCATGGCCTACTTCTAACTGTAAATGTGATCACTAGCATCACAAAAACAACAGAAGCGGTATCGAAATAAGCACCTGTCCCAACTCAAGCCTGATATCCCTGGCACAACAGAGTTTGAGACTTCGCCGGATAAGCCCGATATTGAGCCTATCTGACTGAGCCTTAGCCAGAGATGAAGGGCTTGGCACCACCCTAACGCAGTAAATGAAGCGATATCCCTTGAGCGAAAGCTTTATTTTGGGCATCTACAGGAGAAGTCGCTTATGGAAAGAAACAGAAGCCTAGCTGCTAACAAAGACCTATGCGGCTTGCTTGGGGTAGTGGGCAGGCATTTAATCGAGAAAGAAGGCTCTTGAGTAAACAGAGTCATCATATGAGACTTCTGTCGGAGTGCTGTGGAAAGACTTTCGTCCGCATAAGCAAAGATGATTGCTGCTCAAGACTGGGAGGCAAGTAAGGGAGAAAGAGAGAAGGTTGCTGCGCTAGGAGAGTGTTGAAGCTATAGATTGATTTAGTAGAGACTAGGAGTCTCTAACTTACTGTGCTTTGGCCGAGGGTGAAGTCGAAAGATATATCAGAGGGCTGCCCTTTCTTCTTAGAGACCGAGTCAAATAAAGCTCCTCCAAACTGACCTGATCTATTGTTTGAGTCTAACCGAGAAGTCTCATCGCTTTGAGCCTGGTTTAGGCGCATACGCCCATAGAGTAGCCCAGCCCGACCAATCATCAGTGTACGTGGTCCAAGGAAATCAAGGCTTTATGGCCAATGAAGAGGTGGGCTATGAAGGAATGGAAAAGCAGGGTTGTGCTTGTGCTGCATAACTTACTTCTACATTCCTCAGATTACCCAGGAGTGTGCTGGAATGAGAAAGTGAAGTATTCCTTGGGCGAAAAATAGTCAACTCTTACTTTGCTTGGGTAGGGCTTTGCAACACACCGATATCCCTTTCTTTCTAGGGTGTATGGTTCCTAGATCTGTACACATGTAATTATAAGGCCAACTCTTGCAAATCTCAGGTTTACACTGCTAGTTACGACTTCACCCCAGTCGAAGATCCCACCACGGTATGCCGCCCCCATTTTAATCTATGTAATGGCGGGCATTGACCTGGTGGTTCCCCAAGCCCCTGAGCTCATCAATGAAAGGATTCCATCTTTCACAGCGAGCTGTCCCGAAGTTCCGCTTGAGCATAGTGAAATGCCTTTGACGGTCATCGAGATCGTGCTCCCAGTCGTCATGGAGAGCCAACTGGAGAGCACGCTTGACATCCTCTGCATCCTCGAGAGCTATCCCACGTTGATGCAAGAGGATGTGGGCTTTTCGTATCATGGCGGCCTCCTCCTTTTCGCAGGTGTTTGTGATCGTCTCTACCTCGGCAGAGACGCGGGCGTGCTCTTGCGCCCTAGCCTCCCGTTCCCAAGCCTGTTCTTCAGGAATCGGTTGATTGACCGACGAGCTACGTCCGGAACTGGTCGAATCTTCGACCATATCGGACGTATAAGTCAACCACTCAGAAGAGGCAGCCGCCCGATTATCACTGGAGGACTCCGAGGGGGCCATCATGTAGGAATCGATGCTTGTTCTAGCGGCCGCCCCTAAAATAATAGTAAAAGCGAGGGCCAGACCGCCGGAACAACCTATTTAAAAAAAAAGAATCTGAATAGCTCGATAGCCCAGAGCCAGGGGTAACCGTTCAAGACAGGAAAAACAGAAATTTCCCAAGCTCGGGATTAATACGGGAAGTGCCACTAAAAACAGGAGCAAGAGACTTGGTGGCAACAACCATAATATAATATTTCTGACTCGCGGAAATGCCATGTCAAGTGCACCTATCAGAATCGGAACAAACCAATTACCAAATCCACCTATCATCGCGGGCATAACCATAAAAAAGATCATTAAAAAAGCATGAGCTGTTATTAAAACATTATAAAGTTGATGATTCCCACCAAGAATTTGATCGCCGGGTCGTGCTAATTCCATACGAATCAGTACTGAGAAGCATGTGCCCATCACTCCAGCAATGGCACCGAAAATGAAATAGAGAGTCCCTATATCCTTGTGGTTTGTGGAGAACAGCCATCGAACCAGATTTTTCATAAATTTGAGATTCTTTCGTTTATTACCTTATCAGGTAGCCAGGGATTAGGTATTTAGTAACTCTCGCGCTTTCTTGTTTACTATCGTCCGAGGAACGCTTCGAAGTGGTTGTGGATTCGAACCACTGACACAAAAAGGATTTACAGTCCTTTGCTCTAACCAGCTGAGCTACCTGTGAACCACTTTATTCTCAACTTATCCAATGAATCTCTTTCTCTTATTCAATTTCACTTTGTTTAGTTTAGTGATAGTTAGAGACGCGTAGCGGGCACTCCACAAAGCAGCCTTCTGATTATATACGTATTTTTCTCCAAATCGGGAAGTAGTCCTCACTCAATAGTTAGATCAAATCTTGGACACCGGAGACCTGCTTCGCGAGTCCATACAGGGCTACACGTGGCGAAGCGTATTTTGGCGGCGCTTTCTCGATTGATATCTAACTGGAATGAGAATCTTCTTATATACGTATTATTCTGTCAATCGATAAGCCTGGTTTGTCTGTCTCTTCTTTTGGAACGAGATTTCACTCTTTCTTCTTTGGGAACTCAAAGTTGTTTAGCTGTCATTCTTCCTTCCGGTACCTTTTCACAGTGCAACTGAGCCAATTAGTCAAACTTTGTACTCGGAATGCTACTTCCCTTAGTTTTTTTTCAAATACTTTCTTCCTTCACTGGGAATATGCTGTACTCTCTCCCTTCCATTGGCCCAGAAAATCACTCTTCAGAAGCGAACCATTTGGTATACTCACGGAAGAAAAGGGCAAGATTGAGAGATAGAAGGCCAGGTGCTCGGGGCAAGAGCTAACCGTAGCAGTCTAAGGCCGAGATGAATCAATTCGAAAGCTGTTCTTCACGTTTATGATCTGAAAGACCCGGACAGAAGAGTCATACTACTACGGAAAGGGAAGTGAAAGCAAGCCTGTAAGGGGAGGGGGAGGGCAAACTTCCGACATTTCACTGATTTCTCCTTATCTTTAGGACATTGCTTTACTTGAGGGCATGCTCGTGTACCATACGCTTTCATCGATGGAAGCACAACAGAAGGTGCTTCAATCTTTCCTATGGGTATTCTGATGGGCGGGGCTCGGGATTTGATAGTAAGCATGAATCTAAGGAGATCTTGCAGAGTAGTCAGCTGGATCTCGCTCATGTCTCTATAGCACCTGACTATGTCGCCTATATTTAGATTGGCTTTCTTCTCTCTGAAATTAGCAGTTATATCATCCACCAAAGATATGGAGGTTAGAAACGCAATTGCCCTGTGATAATGGTGTTCTTCCACACCAAAGCTCCCACTGCAAAAGCGGTAACCCCATTTACCAAACCATGAATGACCATAAGCAACTCCATGCAATAGCCTAAGATCCATTGACCTCTTTTGTGATTCATCCTCCAGAGTGATTTTCCTACAAAAGCAACATTAAAATCGCTCATCATAAGAGATAAACCGAACATTAATCAGGTTAACCCAAACAAACCGACAAGTTCTCAAATATCGTCAGATTTCAAGCCAACCCAAATTGGTTTCTCGCAAGAAGGATAAACAGGTCTATCCGATTTGTTTATTTTCCATCGAATTACTAACCTAGCATCGTTTTTTTGGGGTAAAACCTAACTTCGAGTTTTAGCAATTTTTTAGGGCAAAACTTACCGAGTATGCAGGTTAACACAAAAACGATCCCAAAGATCCATAATCTCTCTCCCATGAAGGTGCTTGGACCCACCTTCAATCCCATTGATACCGAGCAAGTGACCGAACCCGTTCAAATGGACCATTCCATGCAGGTCCGGGTCAGTGGATCTGTGCCTTACCCGCGGGGGCTTCTCATTGAGTCATTTCCGTAGTCAGGGAGGGATCGATATCTTGGTCCATGGGCCCATTCTCAATTAGTCTTCCTGGACTATGTTTCTTACCCACCCGAACCATCCCTGCTAGCATAAAAACAAGTTCGGGCAGTGAGTCACATGTTGGAATGTCAGGATGTGGAATTTTTTTATTGAGATTAGATTAGTGATTAGTCACACCTACCGTAACCTATATTGGTAAGGTTAAGCAGCTGACTTAGCCCCCGTCTTCTTAAGGAGGTCTTTCTCACAGGACGGAGATAGGTTATGCAATTATGACTTATTCAAGAGGTCCTCCCTTCCCTACTGGAGCGCTAACTACTATTTTTTTGTAGAGAATCCTTGTGTAGTGTATTCTACTGGTATAGAATCTTTGTGCGCTGACTCCTACGAATATACCGAACTAGTCCATCCATTTTGATTCGATTCACTATTCCTCGTCCAATCCCTCTCGTATCAATCCTTCGGATCTGCCTTTCCCTGGGTTACTTTTGTAGCTGTTGTTTCATCCCCCTATCTAACGAGGGAATTGAGCTGGTGAATCACAGCTTATTTCTCGAGTGATCCCTTTGTAAGTGTAGCTAAAGCAGGGGCGATAGCCCCGTTTTTAAATATCTTTCCTATCTTTCTTACTTCGTTTACCAGCTTGGAATATCACTGATAACCCTTCATATGTCATTCGTTGTTATCTGTTGATTTCCCTGTGTTTGCCGATCACTGATGTAATGGCTGTTCCGTCCTTTCTTTCCTCTGAGTTGGCTTGCAGACCAAGGAGGATCAACGTCTCATTGTATTCCAGTTAGTTTCACAGCTACCCCTTCCCCTACATCTTCTTTCTTCTTCTCTGTATCTTTCGCTGTTGGCCAGCTTGAATCGTAGTTTTCTCTTATGGGAAGGGCGGACGAAGCCACTTTCACTTTGGCAAACAGGAACCAGCCAAGTAAAAAAGAAAGGTGATGGGAAATTTCCAATTAGATCGAGATTCTTCTTTCTTCTTATGGATAGAGGTTAGGTTATCTTTGCCAGCTCGATGCCACAAAGGTTTAAAATGGGGATTCCTTGGTGCCGTTCGCTTGACTTGAGGTCAGTCCTTTCAACTAGCCTAGACCCATCATATGGGGAGCTTTAAATGGTGCCTAGCCTTTCGAAAGGAAGCCTGTCTGTCTGTTAAGTATGGACTATAGAATAGAATTCTTTTATCACTGCTAAGCAATAAGGCTCAGCTAGGGCACAGGAGAACTGAGGTCGGGGGGGGGGTGAAATAAGATAGATTAGCAAACTCGTTCGATTCCAGATTGGCGAGTCAGGGGGATCTTATTACCAAGGATCGATCAGGGATAAAGAAAAAAAAGGGTTCCGGCCGGGCTAAAGGTTTCAAATCAAGGTGTAGGTGGGCATATCCATGTTTGGGCATTTCACATGATGAGTAGAGCGATGGGTCTTCCTCTTGCAATCGAGAGAGGCAAATAGGCGGAAATCGGTACACTTTTAGTACGGTGGTATGCGAGCAGCAAAACAGTATATGCAATAAAGAAATACGAGCAAGCTCACTCATCATAGTACGGTAAATAAGCACAAGCAGCAGCAAGGAAAGAAAGCCAGCTAGCCCTTATAGTGTCCGAAGCGAGATCGGAGTAGGAAGACCATGAGCGGAAAGGCGTTCCTCGGGACTGACGTGACTCTTCCACTTGACCGATGAGGTGAAGGAGTGAGAACTCTTACTATAACAGAAGAGAAAAAACAAACAGTTCCCAAGGAAGAAACAGTGAAACACAGCAAACAACCCGGGAAGGATCTATACACTAATAGGCCTACTGGCGTTCCTCGAAGTACTCCGGGATATACACCAGGGCAACTTTGAAAGACAAGTTAGCAACCGTACTACTGGTATGAATTGAGTATTGCAGACTAGTGCTAAGCCCATAGCAACAAGACTGCTATTATCAGATAGCTAGGACTTATTCTACAGCTCTTTCACACAAGGGAACGTATGGGGATATCTAAAGAGAAAGTTTATAGTTCTGACTTCCTGCCTTAAAAGCAGATTCAAAGAGACAAGATCCAATTCCTTCAGCCTATTCACAGCGGATGAAGTAATAGCATTGTACAATTAGAACTTCATACCTTTTTCTTGCTTTCTTGTTCTTAAGCCAGTTACATACTTTATTCGCCCGAGGGGTTCCTCCTTTTAGTCGAGTATGTAAACAACCTGAAACTAATGCTTTTTCCCTTTCTAGCTTTCCACCATTAAGACTTGTTGACTTTCTACGCTATTCGATTCGCTGGCATGTCCGGTCTCATACGAAGGAAAGGCTGGATGGTCAGTCACTCATGAATTCCTTCTCGAATCACTACTGGAATATAGCTTATAGAAAGAGCAGCTTGAAGCAAGTGGCAATGCTAGAAGGGCATTTTTTTCCCGCCTACTTGAGTAGCGCGTTGGATCTATGCTTAGGCAGCTTAATCGAGACTTTATATACGTAGATTGCCATGTCTGTATCCGAACGAAAAGACCTTTCTGATGTTCTTGCCCTATTTAAACCCCGGGCAATTTCCAAAAGAAGAGAAAACAACCACTTCGGAACAAATATCATGCATACATAGGAACCCGGCTTCGCTAACCTTTCTTACTTAGTCGTGAAACAACTGTTCCCATCGAACGGAGAGAGATAGTCAAATGACAAAGAAAGGAAAGCAGACCTCGGAACGCGCTGCACAGCACGGAACAGCCATTACATTAGTGATCGGCAAACAAAAATAGATACTTAACAGCAGCTACAAGCAACAATAGCTACACCCGCCTAGGGACCACTCCAGTAGTAAGCTGCGATTAACCAGCTCACTTCCCTCATTCGATAGGGAAGACAACCTGCAGGGATGCATGCATGAACAGGAATACTGCTACGCTTACCTACCTGACCATTCATGCAACAACTTACTCACATACCAACAAGGGATATGAATTATACTGAAGCTGCAAGCAACAGGAACTAGTGCCGCTTAGCTACGGTAGTTCGCAGGCCGTTCTTCACTACCTTTATACATGCTTTACACAGAAACAACTGCTGTGCATACACAGAAACAAGGCAGCTACGCACACTAACTAACCATTCCTATCGATAGAATACAAGTAATGGCAGATAGGAAGGATAGTATAAGGTAGGGACAGAGATAGATAGAATAATACGTATATAATCAGAAGGCTGCTTAGAGGAGTGATCTAGCTCTCTAACCTCTAACTATCACTAAACTAAACAAAGTGGAATTGAATAAGAGAAGAAAGGTCCACAGAAGGTTGGGAAGTAGTACGCCCGGTTCACGAGGTTCTACCACTGCAGGGCCCAATCATAGTCAAAAGAAGAGTTTGATCCTGGCTCAGAAGGAACGCTAGCTATATGCTTAACACATGCAAGTCGAACGTTGTTCTCGGGGAGCTAGGCAGAAGGGAAAAGAGGCTCCTAGCTCAAGGTAGCTTGTCTCGCCCAGGAGGTGGGAAGAGTTGAGAACAAAGTAGTTTAAGGAGCTCAGCTGGTTAGAGCAAAGGACTGTAAATCCTTGTGTCAGTGGTTCGAATCCACTGAGGGCTATGTAGGAATAGCATAAGTTCGGGCCAAATCCTGAAGAAAGCTAAAAGCGCTGTTTGATGCGCCTATAACGAAGCAGTAAAATTGAAATCCAACTGAAAGTGAAAAACCAATTTCTCGTATTTAGTCTCTTGCTCGGTTCCTTTTCGGGATGTTTTTTCGGGCGTTATCTAGGATCAGAAGGAAGCGCTATAATGATCACTACGTGTGTTTTATTCTGTTCGCTAGTGGGGTTAAAATTCTTTTTTGAGAAAGGACCGCTGAAGAGGATTCTTTATTTTTTATTGGTCGGATTCGTGTTATATTTGATCCGGATCAAAGTCATTCACCTATTGAGTGGTCAGGCTTTGCTCCAGTTAGATTCCGCTTTATGGTATGCAGTCGGAGGGGGAGCACTTTATTTTACGGGCCCTAACGGGGCGGAGAGCTCCGCCACGTGGGAGGAGGATTCCTTTGAACTGGACGTTCTCGAGGAATCCTACTCCCCCCCGGCAGAGGAGTCCCAAACGGAAGAGGGGGAACCCTCGGTAAATCAGCAAAGTCCCGAGACGTTGCAAACGGAAGAGGGGGAACCCTCGGTAAATCGGGGGCCAGAGGAAGCTGGGCCAGTAGTCCCCTATCCCTACAGGAGGGATGAAATGATTGGGGGGGATAGCGTGGAGGCGATAGAACGCCGCCTTCTGGCGAACGAACGCTCTCCCTCTGCGGAGATCATAGAGATGGCCCGAATAGAGGCCGAAGATCTCTTCGAGATCAAAGCCAAAATCATAAAGAAAATGGCTCTCTATGACCCAACCGGCGATTGGATGGCGCGTGGGGCTCGGGCCCTCGATAATCCGAGAACCGCTAGTGGGGAAGAGTCCTTGGAGCATCTTTATGATATATGGGAGGACCTCCAAGAAACCGGGCCCCTCTCGGACGAGTTTTCTCGTTTACAAGAGAAAGTATTCCTCAAGAAAGGCGGCCCTGGGGGGGACTCTGTCGCATAAGGTCTGCAAGCCTTTCGGGATGGGCTTTTGCTTCTTTCTTTATTTTTCGATATGCCGCTTCTTCGCCAGCAAGGAGCGAGAAAACAAAGTGGGCTGTAATGATGTCAGAATTTGCACCAATTTCTATCTATTTAGTGATTAGTCTGCTAGTTTCTTTGATCCTACTCGGTGTTCCTTTTCCATTTGCTTCCAATAGTTCTACCTACCCAGAAAAATTGTCGGCCTACGAATGTGGTTTCGATCCTTCCGGTGATGCCAGAAGTCGTTTCGATATACGATTTTATCTTGTTTCAATTTTATTTTTAATCCCTGATCTGGAAGTAACCTTTTTCTTTCCTTGGGCAGTACCTCCCAACAAGATTGATCTGTTTGGATTTTGGTCCATGATGGCCTTTTTATTTATTTTGACGATTGGATTTCTCTATGAATGGAAAAGGGGTGCTTCGGATCGGGAGTAAAGTGATAGGGCACAAAATGGGGGGAAAAAGAAAGGAAAGAGAATAATGCCCACGTTTAATCAATTGATTCGTCATGGTAGAGAAGAAAAACGGCGCACGGACCGTACTCGAGCTTTGGATAAATGTCCCCAGAAAACAGGAGTATGCCCGCGTGTTTCAACGAGAACACCGAAAAAACCTAATTCCGCTCCACGTAAGATAGCCAAAGTACGGTTGAGCAATCGACATGATATATTTGCTCACATTCCGGGCGAAGGTCATAATTCGCAGGAACATTCTACGGTGTTAATAAGAGGAGGTAGAGTGAAAGATTCGCCAGGTGTAAAATCCCATTGTATTCGAGGAGTAAAGGATTTGATGGGAATTCCGGGTCGAAGAAGAGGCAGATCCAAATATGGTGCAGAAAAACCCAAATCGATATGAATGGAAGATGCCTCTGGAACTAGTATCGGTCAGTCGGTGGAACAATCACAACGTTACGCCCCAAAATCAAACTATATGGAGCCGTTACGAATGACCATAATGGAGTCTACTACACTAGCCAAGAAAGAGTGCATTTGACTCACTTCGCCCGTGGAGGTGGCAGAGGAAGCCTAAGGCATGCCCGGGCTAGTGTAACTGATCTCGCTACTCAATCCATATCGTCAGTTATATGGTTGCTTCATCCAAGAGAGGGTAAGAAGGTTCGAAATCATCAATGAGAGCAGGCTATCGCTTCCTCCTTACCCTCTCATCGACTGCTGGTAGTTGGCTGACTTGGTTGATGGCTTTATGTCATATGTGTGCCAAGTTAGGAAGGTTAGACCGACTAGTTGAAAGGCTTTTTCGTTGAGAATAGTTTGAAGTTCCCTTCTTTGTAGCATTGTAAGTTATTTCCTTCTTTAGCTTATGAATTTTTTTTAGGGAAAAGAATGAGAAAAGTGACAGTGGAAGGAGGGAAAGCTCCTTATTTTACCCGTTCTAAAAGAAGCTCGATTAAGCAGGAAGACCTTTGGTCTCCTGTTCTCTAGCTTAGTCAGTTAGTGGTATCCGTCGGTCGGTTAGCAGATTTGCAGATAGAAAAGGCTAGCCAGCCTAAGCCGATCCCGAGGAAAGGGGCTATAGGATTGCCCACGACAAGCATTGGATTTCTTTTTTGATGATCTCCGACTCCTAAGTCTTCCGCGTGCCTTATTCCACCCTCAAAAAACGATTTTCGTAGTTTATCAGCCCGTCTTGCCTCACACTTCTACTTCAGGAGCTTGCCTTGAGGGTACGATGACGATCTTAGTCCGTGCTTCAGGGTGGGAATGAATAGAAGGCCGGTGCTAAACGCCCAATGCTATTTATACGAAAAGACTGATCGAACCAATGAAGTAAGGCTTTTTAACACTACTTTCAAAGGTAGAGGCAAAAAGCCCACTTTTTAGCGACATGATAGCATGAACTCTTCCCCCGATGTAAACATTTCCTGCTGCCTAACAGATTTGTAGACGTCCAGGAAGCTTAAGATCTTAACAAAAAAGATATAAGGCGATGGCGTCGCCAATTGCATGAAAGAAAGGCCTTTTAGGGGAGTTGGCTCGTGTGTGGAGTGAATTCCTCTGTCCTGTGTGCGGAAGGCATATGAAGTAGTCCAGTAAGGATTCAAGTCAGGTTGTATTTGGATTTTGCAACTCGGAAATTATCATAGATTGATGATCCTTTCCTTACCCTACTGCCTATCAACATTAAAAATATGCAAAATAGCCCTTATATAAATATAACCAACCCGATCTACGAGTGGATATTGCCTTTTTTTTCATCGGCGATCTTTCATAGAGTTGCCGAAGCCAGAAAATCTGCTAATGCAATCCGCAGAATTACATCAGATCAAGGTGTGGATCTATTTCGAATAAGTGATATCCAAGAAGAAGCCATTCGTTACTTCTCCAACCTGTTTCAGTTTTCACCGGTGAACCACACTCGAGCCTCTATCTCATCCCTTCGCTCTCTTATCGACTTCATCAGATGCTCCAACTAGATGCAAGCGAATCTTCTGCAACAGGTTAACTACGGAGGAGATTCCAAATTGTCTTTTCAGCATGCCGCTCGACAAATCCCCTGGCTCGGATGGTTTTCCAGCTTACTTTTACAGATTAACTTGGGATATTGTTGGCCCGGACTTTGTTGTTCAAACTAAAAGAAAGAACGCTAATCAAATTTTTGTTATTAAAGGTCCGATCTGATGTTTACGATTTGTTGTGGTTAATCTTCCCAATTGACTAAGTGCAAGTTAGAACATGGTAGCTTCTGATTCACGGCCAATGAGACTCCGCTTGCGAGCTGAACTCTTTTTGGCATCATTCGCAGTGAGAGAAGAGAGCATACGCAGTGAAGAAGGGAGTGGAGCTTATATTTCAAAGTATATTAAAGGTATTCTAAAATCAAGATTATCCCGACGTGAGCAGTCACGCTGGAATATAATAGATGATACAACTTCTATGGCTTTCTTTGAAGAATTTGCGTCTCTTAATCCAGTTTTTCATACTTTCTTATTTTACGGGAGGAGAGACGGAGAAGATCTTTCTTTTCACATTGTTGGGTTTTTTCGTCTATCGATACGGGGTTACATATTCTTTTTATGGGAAAGCTTTTAGCTACCGAAAAGGATCCGAGCAAGCTCATCTTCTAGAATCAAATCACATCGAAGAAAGGTAGCACTGGAAGGGCAGAGTACTCAATTTTTTTATCTTTGTGCAAGTAATGATCGTGTCAGCATCTTTTGGTTAACTGATTCAGTTACCGATCAATCTGGCCCTAGGTTCCCTAGCTCCAACGCGGAAGGACTCTCATTTCGTCCAGATCTTTGCTTTGCGGCATCTCCAACTGTAAGCTCTGATGGACCAACACTTATGCATGCGATTTAAAGTCTTCATAAATGAGAAAGTTCGAGTCATTACACAAGCAAAGGATAGCTATAACGAGAAAAAGGTATTTGATTTTGCTAATCCCAAGGGGAATGTGAAATGTGGAATGAATCAGGAAGTAGCCCTTTGATTTATCAAAAATACAGAAGTAGTAGTCTTCCCGGGTCTCACTGTTCGGATAACTTTCCTTTTAATCCTACTGCATAGGCAAGATCTCATCCTTCGGCGAATCATGTGGGGCTCAGAAGAGTGCTCCCTACGACGGTAAATCGGGGCAAAAGACCCTTTCTTCGACGACGTGGACACGGGGAAGGAGCAGGCGAAGCGTGTCGTTCGTAATGGAAAGAAAGAGACCACTACTTCGCCTCTTTGTTGGACCGCCGGCGCGAACACAGTGGTCTCTGATCAGGACCAGGAACCAATTCGAATTTGGATCTTGACATGTTGGTGGTTTTTAACCGTAGGCATCTTGCCAGGAAGTTGGTGGGCTTATCATGAATTAGGTCGGGGTGGCTGGTGGTTTCGGGATCCCGTAGAAAATGCTTCTTTTATGCCTCGGGTATTAGCCACAGCTCGTATTCATTCTGTAATTTTACCCCTTCTTCATTCTTGGACCTCGTTTCTTAATATTGTGACTTTTCCATGCTGTGTCTCAGGAACCTTTTCAATACGGTCCGGATTGCTAGCTCCCGTTCATAGTTTTGCTACAGATGATACACGAGGAATCTTTTTATGGTGGTTCTTCCTTCTAATGACCGGCATATCTATGATTCTTTTCTACCAGATGAAGCAGCAGGCATCGGTCCGTAGAACGTATAAAAAAGAGATGGTTGTGGCGCGAAGTACTCTTGTGCATCTACGTCACTCGGCTCGCGCGCAACCCCGCCCCGTTATGTTATGGAAGAATTGAACTTCTTGCTGGGCTGGTTATTCAAAGCCAGCAATTGGCTGCCGGATTTCGTCCTGCAATGAGGCAGATCGCTTCGGGGGGTCACTGTGGCGTGGCTGAATGTAGAGCAGTCCGCCCCTACAGCGTTTGATCAGTAGATTATTTAGAACTTCGGAAGATGGTCAAGGTACGAAGTGACAAGCCACTGCGCTAGATGCGCATGTGGTCGTAGTAGTCAGCTCGTCGCTACTTTTATCCAAAGAATAAGGCCTACAAGCTCTCTGTTTGGAGACAGAACAACGTTATAAGTTCTGAGTCGTATGAAAACTAGCGGTTTGGGGGAAATAGCGATTTATCAATAACATAGAATAAACAAGCTTGCTTGGCAGACTGGAAGATAAAGGCAAGCAGCAACATAGAGTACCTTGACCTGCTCGCTGGGGACATAAGGATTGACATGTGCCGAGACAGCTGTCCCGCGGATTAAGGAATCCGCAAAGGCTAATGCCATAAGACGAGCAAGACTAAAGAAAGAGAAGATCGGTCCTCGTCCACTCGGAAAGCTTTTTCTCATCATAGGGGGACGGAGACGGTTAGTCAGCATTCCACTACCAACGAGCAGCGAACTCCTTGCGACTCTAATTGAGAAAAACCCAACAACGGCCACCCTCCCTAGGTGTAAGATAATAGGGCTTGATGCCTAGCGGCTTCCTTTTACGGGTTGTCCGATCTCACAGGTTTACACCTTTTAGGAATGAATGTTCCACGAGTCGTGATGCTTTGATTGTCGTCTTTCGAATGAAGGATTTGTCTAGCTAATAAACATCATCCTTCAGTCCGCGCCGGCATTCCGGAACGAATTCTTATCGCTTAGCACAAGCGCTAACCCTGACAAGGCCCTACATCGCATATGCAGTTGGAGTGGTTAGTCGATTCATGCAAAATCCAAAGAAACCTCACTTTCGACGAATATTGAGGTACATGAAAGGAAGACTTGACTATGGTCTTCTGTATAAGAAAGGAGAACAGTGTAAGATAGTTGGCTATTGTGACGCCGACTATGCTGGTGATCACGACACGCGTCGATCAACAACTGGAAACGTGTTCAGGCTTGGTTTAGGAGCAGTTTGTCTTTGAAAAGTAAGCGGTGTTTTAGCCGTAACCCTTGTTGGAAGAGAATACCACGTAGGAGTGAAAACTCCCCTGCTCATCTATCTTCATTCCAAAGGCGAACATTTCAATTGAGTGACTGTAACTGCTATCTATAGTTTACAGTCAGTAGTTCTTAACCAACCGCCCAGCTTTATAAAGCTTTAAGAGGGAATAGGGAGTAAGGGGGACCTTCGCTTCATTATCAAATTGACCTGGACCCTCTTTCTTCTCCTGCTGCAGATTTTGCCCTGCGCGGATTCTGGAGCTTCTTCTTTAGTCTAGGATTTCAAATAATAATCAAATCAAAAGAAGCGGCTGGGCGAGAACAAGAAGCGGTCGTCGTACGCCGGCCGGTAGCTCTACTAAGCGAAGAACCGCTCGCTGCCTTTTCTTCGCGAATAACCATGTGGAGTGGAGGTAGCCTAGGAGAAGAGAAGCAAGCTACCTTCGCCTACCTCCCATCTATAAGCGGCAATGGTAAGAGCTGGTAAGCATGGTAACTGTATCGGCTAAGGGGCCGGCGCTCCGCGTTCTATCTAGGTTCCGCTCTGACCTTTCCCCACCTCACATAGAAGAAGGGGAAGCCCTTCAATAGAAGAACCCGTGTGAGTGGGAGGATTGAATCATTCATTCATCGGATACGTCTTTTCCCGTGATCCATTTCATGTCAACTCTAATTAGTTATCAAAAGGCCTACCTTACAAAGGGAAACGGCCGCATCGGCCCGCTTCGTCACCGTCGGTTCCCGCAACCAAGCCTTTCTCTTATTCTTTCTTTCAGAAGGGCTTGCGGTTCATTACACCAAAGGCTTTCAGTGAACTATTGAAGCTATCGAGAGAGTACCAAATGCTGACGGTGACGAAGGTTACCGACTTTCGGTGGACGCGGAGCCAACGAGTTCAGTCGAAGAGCGTAACGAGTCTAAGGTTACAGAAGCGTTCGCCAACTTTGATAGGTATAGCATTGCGAGCAAATAGAGAGCAGAGAGCTTACCCTTTCTTTCTATGAGAGTCGCGAGCTTGTTGTAGTCGGTCCTAAAGAACCTTGCTGCTTACTTGCTATATTCCCGCGTTCTTGCACGGCTCGCGCGCAACCCCGCCCTGCTTCTTCCTTCCCCCTCCCCCCCCTTACCGTCCAAAACTCAGAGGCCGTATGGAGTATAGCCAAGTGGTAAGGCACCGGTTTTTGGTACCGGCATGCAAAGGTTCGAATCCTTTTACTCCAGATTATGAACACCCGATCGGATCTGTCAAGAACGAGCTGACGACGGAAGCTCTCATTAATTAGTTGATGAGGGGAAGCGACTGACAGCAGTCCCTGAGCTAAGCCTTGGAAATCTTAATGCCATAATGCCTTTCAAATCCTCCTAGCCATTATCCTACTGCAATAATTCTTGCTAAGAAGAACGCCCATGTTGTGGCAATTCCACCCAGAAGGTAATGGGTTACTCCTACAGCACGTGTTCATTCTTTTTGCTGGTCTTTCTACGTCTTCCTCTGCTGTTGAATGAAAGCTTTGCTCGCCTACGGTTCGGCTTGCTTGTTCCCCTTCACTGACTTCTACGACTAGCTACGGCTTCTTTCCCTTCTTTTAGCCTTAGATAGATGGGTCTCTTTCCTTTAATCTGCTTGTTTAAGCGGCGTATATTGTAGCTGTTCCTGATCCGAGGTGAGCCCGATTCGATCCCGGTGAGACAGCTTGGGGGTCTCTTAGACCCAGGGGTGACGATCAACGTGAGAAACCTTCTTCTAGGCTCTTCCCTTGGGTCATAGGTGAGTTCCTCAGTTAGTATCTTTGATAGCGAGGTAGGACTCGGCAACTCCTTAAGAAAGCACTGTGGTTTAGGTTCCTGAGCTGGGTTCCCAGCGAGACCTAAGGTAGTTCCGTTTGCCTGAGCCAGGATAAAGCTCTCGATTTCTCTTATGACTGGGCCCTATTGTAGTGGCGGAACCTTATGAGTGGTAGTGGAGCGGAGCCCTTTAGTTGAGAAGCCGCATAAAGATATGAAAGGGAAAGTAGTCTGTTATAATAATGGCTTTGAAACTCCCCCATCCCTGTCTTTTGCAGCGAAAGTTGAAGCTGCAGCGTCAGCCTTTCTTCTTCCTGCTCGAATTACTCCTTCTTTTTCATTCGCATACTTGACTCAAGGATCGTGTACGGTTGGGTGGACTCGGTCACGTTCAGTATGAGATCTATTACCTACCTTCTGCGCGCCTTCCTCTTCTTTGCCGACATCTCCTGCCGACATGATGATCTTAGTAAACAGGCGGTGGCATATCGACAAATGTCATTATTGTTACGCCGACCACCAGGCCGTGAGGCTTTCCCAAGCGATGTTTTCTATTTACATTCCCGTCTCTTAGAAAGAGCGGCTAAACGATCGGACCAGACAGGTGCAGGTAGCTTGACCGCCTTACCCGTCATTGAAACACAAGCTGGAGACGTATCGGCCTATATTCCCACCAATGTGATCTCCATTACTGATAGCCAATTCTAAAGCGGTATTCCTCCTTGCCTCTTAATTCAAAAAACAAAGATGCCCATCACATTATCACAATTACTTAGTTCTATGAAATCAGGTCGTACGGGTCTGAATCTTAATCAGGATGTCTTTCCTGGAATACCATTTCCAGCTATATCTGAATGTGATGTTTTAAACCATCCATTTTATGTAGCTGGAACGGTTTGTATACCAGCCGAAAGTTGTGATCCACTTACCTTTGCGAGTCTTACACGCTTAAATCACTTCTTGGTGAATCTACGTTATGACTTTTTTAATGGCATTATCGATGCCAATTATATCCAAGGGTTGCAACAAGAATTAAGTTGCACTCTTCCGGAAGGGCTCCGCGAAAAACTCGATATGATCTTTTTTCGTGAATTATTAACCGCAACTAATCGAGTTAATCATTGGTATTTCCAGACGTTCGGCGTTCAAAACCCTATTGACTTTCCGGCACAATATGAAGCGCGATGTTTTAATTATTATCTCAAAATGATGGAGATACCAACTCCACTTGAAGAAGTAAATTCGGTTTGGATTCTGATGGGTATTCTTTCGCTTGCTATCATTTTGATTCTTATTTTCTTTTGGCGCTTTCGACAAAAGAAAATAAGAAAGCGTGAGTAGAATTCTCAACCTGAGATGTTAGAAGGTGCAAAATCAATAGGTGCCGGAGCTGCTACAATTGCTTCAGCGGGAGCTGCTGTCGGTATTGGAAACGTCTTCAGTTCTTTGATCCATTCTGTGGCGCGAAATCCATCATTGGCTAAACAATCATTTGGTTATGCCATTTTTTTTGCTTTGCTCTAACCGAAGCTATTGCATTGTTTGCCCCAATGATGGCCTTTTTGATCTTAGTCGTTCTGGTCGGGGAGAATAGGGCTAGTCCCCGAAAATGCCCGTTAATCAAGTTGGGGATTCGAACTTTATACAGAAGGTTTTTCCGTACCAGCTTCTTCTACCTATACCGCAGTTGAAGCACCTAAAGGAGAATTTGGTGTCTTTCTGGTCAGTAATGGAAGCAATCGTCCCTACCGTCGTAAAATAAGAGCACCCGGCTCTGCCCATTCACAAGGACTCGATTCTATGTCCAAACATCACATGCCAGCAGATGTGGTCACCATCATAGGTACTCAAGATATTGTGTTTGGAGAGGTGGATAGATAGGACGACTAGTTGCTCGATCAGGACCTTAGCTTTATTGCGAGCCCAGAAGTCTCTCTTTTTTTCGGCCTTCAGGAACAGCCTTTAAGTCAAATCCAACCTAATATCATTCAGAGTAAAAGGACTACGGAACCAGAGAGAACCACACTTGCTTCGCTAGGAATGAAGCAGCACACCAATGGGCAAAGGGTATGGGCGACCTATCTGCTGCGCTAGAGAAAGAAAGTGCTTCGGGCTGCTTTGCTGCGCTAGAGGAAGGAGACTGATAAGGAGAGGAGTGATCCAAGCTCAACTCGATACTCCACTCATCTTTCTCGATTCTATTGACATAATTTGGTTTCTTCTATATACATGATTTCCACTTCTTCTATATTAGTGAAATCATTACATGACAGTGGATCTTGCTTGGTACTTGTCCGAGGGGAGATCCATACTCGACTCATCTTTCTCAATTCTACTGACATGATTACTTGGAATTGATTGTCGTGAACTCAATCTCTCATATAGGCATAGTTGAATATCGCGAAGCAAAAACCCAAACTTGAATATCGCGAAGCAAAAGGCTACATCAGACGATGTACAAGTTTTTCAAAAATGATTTGATCGATTGGTGTGTTTCGATCTTGTTGATTCACTAGGTAAATCACAGCCTTATCCTTTTATATTACCTGTTGATCGATCAAAAAAAGCAAAAAAAGCACCTTACCTCGGATCAAGAAAAAAGAAGAAACCGAATCTCGGAAAACGACAAATCACACAGTTGAACAAGGTGGGAGTAGCTCGTGTGATCTAGTCGAAGGTCCATAGGAAACTGATAAGGAGAGGGGTCTTCCATCTCACTATTCTAGATTCTACCGAATTAGTTGGAATTTAATTCGTCCAAGATTAAATGACAGTTGAATGTCGCCTTATTGCTTGATCCTTATCTTGTATCCAAACCATACTCAACTCAGAATCTACTGACGATCGACCACCAACTCATGATTACAAAAACCCTCTCTTCGAAAACCCAATAATCACAAACCAACTCGTCGACTTTGGTTGATCCTTTACTTGGCCAAAGGTCCTAGCCGTACTTCCCTCCACTCATAATCACCAACTCTATCAAATTTTTAGAATTGAAATCTTTTACTATTACAAAAGTACATTTTCCATAGAGTGCAGGAACCCCATCCCCTCACCCCTCATCATCTAGCACACCCTTGGGGTTCACATACGGTTTTAAAAAGCGAAGCAACTCTTCATACTCATGGCGAAGCACGCAACAAGCCGAACCCTCAATCCCAGTGGGGACTACTTCGTTGGGGGTTACTTCGCAAGGACGCCGCATGTGCAGTTCCTCAGTCTTCCTTCTCCTCCATATGAAGATTTATCCCATACGGTGCTAGCGAAGCAAGTCTTCCGAGTTCATACTGCATCTCGAACGAAGGTCACTCACAGTTCCGAAGGTCACTACGGTTTCCGAGTCTTATTGTTCTTCTTCTTCCACGTATGACAGATACCCTCAACCCTCAGGCCCACAGGGGGTTGCTACGCCAGGGCTACTCCGTTGGCCCTGAAGGGTTACTTCGTTAGGGCTACTTGGAGGAGTTGACCCACCCGAACATGGTGCCTTGATCTTCAGCTTTCCAATAAGAAGATCATTGATGCAGCACACTGAGCTAAATTCTTAAACTATCTTATACCGGTGTGCTGCCTCGCAGAGATTCTCAACCTAGTCCGCGCATACTCTTTCCGTTTCTGTCTTACAGTCTTTCTTGTTCTTCTTTTCCCTATAGTTAGAAGATGAGCCCCTGGGGTGCCCTGCCCTTCTTTTACGGCTGATGGACATTCAATAGATTTATCTGCTGTTGCCTGATCTACGACCCCCTCAATCTGTCGAAGCAAATGCTGCACAGAGGGAGAAGTTGCCTGACCGGGCTATTCCCTTGTTATCTGTTATCCAACTGGTTGAATAGTAATCTGTGCTGGATCCCTCTGAAGCTGGTCATTCCTTGTTTCCAGTTAATAGTGGAGTCTTACTTACTTGAATTCCTATTACTGTTAGCTATTAGCACTTGCTTGTTAGGTGAGAACTCTCTTATCTGGTTAACCTTAGTGGTAGCACACTCCAAGTCTAGACAATCTTCCTCCCAAGATCCTCATCAGTCCTGGCTAGCCTCTCTTTCCAATTCGACTTTCCCACAGCAACCTGTTTGATGCAAACAAATAAGCTCCGATCTGCTGCTCTTCCTCTATCTGTCCTAACCCTTCTTTTTCGGAGATACTAAGGACCTTAAACCGGTTTTGGGATTTTCTAGTAAAGTAATTAGCCGGTGAAGATGGAATCAAGGGGGTGTGCTGAAGAAGGAAATCTAGGACACTTGAATCGATCAAGAGTTGCTGCGCTAGGGTGTGCTAAGGAATAAAATGCCCTTGACGGAAAGGGCTAACCAGCTAGCCTCAATCGACTCACTCTCCTCAAAGAGGCTTAGCCATACTCTCCCCTTCTTCCTGACTGACTTCTTGGTAAATGAAATTTCCCGTCTAGATCAATTCTCAAAGATCTTTGCAACACACTGATAGATAACAGAGGTCTTCTGTCTCTTACACTAGTCTGGTTATTAGCATCGCTTTGAAGAATTCTCGATCCTCACTTCAACTGGTGTGCTTCGGTTACTTTGCTAAGCTTTCTTCTTTCCAAGAACCTCTCGATACCAGAATGGCTACCAGGGCGCTACTAGACCAACTCAGATCAGATCATCGGCATAATTAATTCTTTTTACTTGCCTAGTGGTCTCTGAAGTTGACTACTAGTGGTAGTGCAGAAGACCTCTTTACCTCACATCTTTATTATTGGGCGAATTGCCCTATTAATTTTGAGTTTTTCTAGATCCCACCTGACACCTGGCACCTAACCTAATAGCTTTTTTTGTCTGGGCTGGCTACCAACACTTATGGAATTCAGAGTTAAGGCCTTCTCACGGTGTGCTTGTACACATACTCGCATACTTTCGCTTTTCCTTTGTTTCTATCCTAGATTCTCAAGTGGGAGTCTTGGTTTTGATTCCTCACTCTCATATAGGTAAATTCTTAGGAAGAAGAAAGATCGGCAATGAATGAGAAGACTGGAGCAGAAGTTGGTCGGGCTCTCCGCGAGCAGAGCGATTGAACATAAATAGCATGAAAGGACTTATAAGATAACATGGAAAATGAGATTTCAACTTCTAGTTATCCGCCAAGGAAATGCCGGAGGAATTCTATATATAGCTGAGCTTTTCCCTCTTTCTCGAGATGTTGTTGGTCTCCATAGCTTGATTTGCTTTCCTCCTAGCTGGATGGGTTTCTTGCTTTCTGCCTTGATTGAGAACAAACCAGCTTTAGTAGCTCGATATCGTACTTTGGATGTTGTTCTTTCCTTTCGATCAACCAATCTTGTTCTAATTCCTTCCTTTCTCACCACCCTTTTAGATAAGATTTTCCCTAGAACAAGGTTACACTACGTGATTCCATATTCTGATAATAACCAAAGAAGGAATCTCACCTTAGACATTATGTCCAGAGCGCATCTTTCAATCAGCGGAGCTTCTGTGACTCTCTCTGTTTATCGACGTATGAAGCCTCCTTAAGCTTGTGAGCTATCCTTATTCTATAACCTAGCTGCCAGCAAGACTAATCGGATTTCTTTATAGTTGAAGGAGCCGGCATCTCTTGAAATCTGTTCTAAAGAGAGTGAGTCGACAGGCGAAGCAAGACTCTGATTAGGAACTGGTTCACTTCCCTTTCTATATAGATATAGAAGAGAGAGCGAACGGTTGGAAGCAAGAAAAGAAGCTCTGATTCTGTTGTGGGAAATCCATCTCGCTATAGTATAGGTGGAAGTCTATAAATAAAGAGAAGTCTCTGGAATTTCTGAATTCTGTCAGATTGCAAAGAGCAGCAGACTACCCTTCTCTAGCTCTAGTTATCAAGCTTTACTTCCTTGAGAACGGATGAACTCTTACTTATTGGGACCTGCCCCAGTTACCTCTCCTCTGTTCAAGGTTTGAAGTACTATGTTATTTTCATCGACAATTATTCACAAGGTTCTGTTGGATGTTCCCGTAACTAAGTTTTTCTTTCTTACTTTTTATGTACTTTAGACTTTTAGACTTTTTTTAAGTGTGGGGAAAAGGGCGCTCTCTACTTCTACTTTTAACTAAACGCGAACAGCCGGCATTGCAAGCAAATAGAGAGCCCCCGCCCGTTTGAGTCGTTGCGAGCCGGAAAGCGTACCGGCAGTTTTAGTCGCGAAAGGACCGCTTGCTTTATTTTCTTATTATTCTAAATAATAGATATATAAGATTATCTATCTATAAACAATAAGAAAATCATTATTTTATCTAATTGGGCATTCCTGGGAAGAGGAAGAAGCAGATAGAGCAAAGGCCTCCCCTTTGCTTGCGTCCGCTCTTCCCGAAGTGAGCAAATTGCATGTAGAGATCCGTAGGGGCTTATAGTTTAATTGGTTGAAACGTACCGCTCATAACGGTTATATTGTAGGTTCGAGCCCTACTAAGCCTACCACCCCTTACTCTTCACCCGAAATAAGGCAGTCGAAGTCGGCACAAGAAGTAGGCGGAGTAGAGGCAGCAGTTGCGGGTTCAGGTGTGGCTAAATCAATATCCCCGTCTGGGGTTGGCGGAGTTGGTAGGAAGGCACGGTTGGCACAGTTCTCTAAATAAGAGATGTCTCATCCGGTTGAGCTGTCGCAATCAGTCTTTCTTTCTCTTCCTGGTAGCAGAACGAATAGGAGATCCAACATGACTGTATTAAGCCTGTCGCAATCAGGGTTAAGCTAGCTCATTGCCAGAAAGCAAACAGGAGCTCTTATTTAGATCAGAGGACGCTCATCCCAGGCAGGCAGCAGGGGCTTCGGGTGGAAGGAATGAATCAAGTAAGGTGCGAATACTGTGTTTCAGTGATTGATTTCTCCCTGAAATTAGCTCCGCTACTCTACGGACTTCCTTACTTAGCCTTTCTTTCCCATTTCACTAATGGAAGAATTGAGCCAAAATTATCAATGAATTGAGCGAGGGTGAGAAAGGTCAGTAATTTAATTTCTAACTATAGAAATCTGTTCTCAGTGAGCTTTTAATCTTTTAATTGGTAGTTGGTTAAGGATTGGAGGAATGGGAGTTAGATCTGTCCCTAGTTCCCCTAGCCCTAGATTAAGGTTACTTGAAACAGGAGATAGAGTTTTTCTAAGGAGGTTAGCTGGTTAGTGATGGAAAGCCAGTTGTTAGTCCCCTTAGCCCTGGATTGAGGTTAAGAGTTTGTAGGGAAGAAAGGTAGAGAGTAGAGGGAGAGTCGATTTGGTAAGTTGGTTTGGTAAGCCAGCCCCTTCAACAAGGGATTTCAATGGCAACAAACCGCTCCCCAGGATGAGGCAAAGAATGGGGTGGGGGGGACTTCCAGTTGTTCGAGCAAGCAAATGGCTAGCAGGGCCGAGGAAGCACAATGAACGGGACGACAGAAGTTCAACAAGACCGGAGATAGATGTTCTTCTTCCCTGAGAAAATTTCTCTATTTATTAGCGAGTTTCGCCGTACAATCCGGCTGAAATGAATGGAATGAGGAACCGGGAAATCACTATAGTTGTGGGAATTCGTCGGATGTAACTCATCCGGAAGTGCTGGTTCGAATCCAGCTCGTGACAAAGCCTGGGTCATATGGTATGGAACAATCTTTTGATTATGAAGCGCCCGCTAAAGAAGAAATACTTAAGTGTGGTAGGAGGGAGCTAGGAGTCTTCCATTCATGCCCAGACTCGGATGCTAGAGAATAGTCTGGAATGCTCTCTTTCTATCTATGCCGCATCTTCCATGAACGAAACCAAGAGGGAAAGCAGAGAAAGCATTAGTCCATTTGTAGTTCCGGCACTCTGTATGTGCTGCTATGATAGTAAACTCTTCCTGCTCTCTTAAGTTAAGGATGTTCGTGACCTAATAGGAGTGACTGTAGTCAAGCAAGCAGAAGGTTACAGGCATGTACTTTTATCCGCAAAGAGATGGGATTGATGCTCAGCTAAGGAATCCCCTACTAATCGAAAGAGGGAGATCAAAAGTGTCTATTCAATATTCCAAGGTGCGAAGGGTCGATGTAATTGAGAAAGAAGCGCTCTAGCTCTCACTTGAAGTACAGGAAGGATAATGACTCGGAATGAAAGGCGATAGGGGACGTACCCTAAGGAAGCAAGAAGGGAGGATTTTCTTTACTTTACCGCTATAACCTTTCTTTCACGAGTGAACCCGGGCACGAGCCTACCTTGTAAGAACTAAAGAATGGGTACCTAGGGAATGAACCGAGTTAGAGGCGTATGCTTCCTTGACCGATAGTTTGAGTTTGTGGAACAAGTTGTAGAGATCCCATACTTTCTAGTACTTGTGGAGAATCCCAGTAAGAAATAGCTTGAGTTGTTGGTGGAAGTGACCTAGACATATTTCTATTTATAGGTCCTAGCCCTTTTCTTCCGCTAGGTAAGTTGGGAAGTCCAACATAAGGCAGGTCAATTACATCGAACCTCAATTTCATCGAGCCTTGCTTAGTCTGCCTATGGTTGATAGTGAACAGCAGATATGCTACATCAAGCACTCACTTTCTGTCTATTGGCCTTAGAACACTCCTTCTTATGTTGTTTTCAATGAAGGGGAAGTGATTCCTGAGTTCCTTTGCACAGGGTTTGAATTAAATTAAGTAAGTTTTGTCTACATCTTCTCTGCAATTACATCAGGAAAGAAAGCAGATACTGATGCTGAATGCACTTAAAAAATCCCATGTCTGAATGCCTTAAACTTCGATTCCAAAGAAAGCAGAACTAGACTGCCAACGATCTGACGATAGAGAGTCTTCACCTTGTGGACCTGCTTTCGCCTAATGGTAATCTTTGTCTTTCCTTCTGTCTTTCGGGGATGGGATTGGGTGTCCGAGTACCGATAACTAAGTAGATGTCTCACAGGCGAAGGATTAGACGTCTTTGTACTCACGAAGCAGGTCTACAGCTTTCTGTTTTACCTCAGGTGGTAGAGATTTTCCCACCTGGACAACTTTGCCAGAGTTTGAATTGGGGAACGAACGATCTAAGTAAGGAGGTAGCTCCAGGAAGGTAGTTCTTTGACCCAGTTCAGTGAGACGCTCCGCAAATGTTGAAAGAATAAGCGATGACATTTGTATGGTCTTGCTGTTGATGGTACCTAAAAATGGGGTGCTGCCCAAACTGAGCTAACTACAGGTCCGAATATACTGCGATCACCCAGACCTTTCTAATACTGAATCTAATAGTGAAAGAAATCCTGTATAAGAAATTTCTTACTAAATGCGCTTGCTTCCGTCTTCAGTTCAGAAGAATGTTCCATTGATTGGACCATACCCATTAGCCTAGCGACTGCTTAAGATAAGAAGGCAAGAACAGTGGAAGACCGGATAGACACAAAAAAAAAAGAGAAAAAGAGTTCAGCCGCTTGACCTGCGAGGAATTCAAGAAATCATAGGCGCGGAAGGCCAATGAACATCGGCTTCAGACCTTACCTTAGACGTACCCTACTTCCTAAAAATGAACGTAGAGATGATCTAATCTCTGGACTGGAGCCCCGGCTTTCTATTTTCCAGCTTAATAAAGATAAAGATGGAAGCTGTTCCCGCCTTACCTCTAACTTTCCTTAGTAGACACTGTATTCATTTACTAAATAAAGTAATTTCACTACTGGACTCCGCTCGCTTTCTATAGATAAGAGTTGAATACACTGAAACTACTCAAAAGTATGCTTACCCGGGATAACTATAACTAGTAACTAAAAGTAATAAGCTTTACTCCTTTCAGGAGTAGGTATGCGGTCAAGCCTGTTGGATTCGTTTCGTTAACATGATTCCTCGAAAAGTCATTATTTGATTCTTGATCTTTCGATCGTAGCGCGAAGACATCACCTCCTTCTGGTAGCATCATCGCAATCACATCTCGGTTGGATTATCTGAAGTGAAGAAGTATACTAGAAATAGCTTTTCTTTGTCTTTGTTTGATTTGTTATGTTTGCATGTATGTGTGTGGTATGGGCGCAGCTCCTAGTGTAAAATGTTTACTACTTAATGCTATGCTATGCTAATAGTTGAATTTAGAAAGACGAATTCGTAAAAATGAAAATTTATGTGAAGTATCAAACCTCTATGTTTTGGATTCTGATCCATCTCTTTCAGGTACTACTTTTTTTAGTGCCTCTGTTATTGCAGATTCTCACACTTGGCATAACAGGCTAGGCCATCCTTCTTCTTCTAAAACTGCTATCCTTTCAGATTTACTCCCTACTCATAAGAATAAAAAGGTCAATCAGACCATTTGTAAAATCTGTCCTTTGGCTAAACAAAAACACTTACCTTTTAAATCTCATAATAACATTTGTGATGAACCTTTTGATCTGATTCACATTGACATTTTGGGCCCTTTTTCAGTTGAAACCTCAGAACAGAAGGTTTTCGATATTTTTGAACCATAGTGGATGATCATTCAAGGGCTACTTGGGTCTATCTTCTCAAAAGTCAAAGTGAGGTTCTCACTGTCTTCCCAGGGTTTCTAAAGCTCATAGAAACTCAATACAAAAGGGTAGCCAAAGCTGTTAGAGCCGATAATGCTCATGAACTCAAATTTCACACTCTTTTTCAAGAAAAAGGCATTCTTTCTTATCATTCTTGCCCTGAAACTCCTGAACAAAATTCTGTTGTTGAGAGGAAACCCAAAGATTCATTCCTTTGTTCACAACAACTGCCCGCAAGATGTTTCTCTCTACGTTGGATGATCGAACTTCTTAGTGTTAAGCAAAGCACTATCAACAAAAATTCGTCGTGAAGATCAGCTCTCCTCAATAGTCAGATAGGATCTTAGACACCGGGGACCGGCTTCGCGGGATCGCCTTAAAGGACCTGATCCACTCATGGCGAAACTTATTTGGGCGGTTTTTTCTTGATCCGATTTCTCACTTGAATGAGTCAACCATCATTTCTTTTCTTACTAAATTCAACTATGTATTCTGATTAAAGAGCTTATTCTCTTGATTCATGTCCACCTTGCCCCTGGTAACTTAAGGATGAGTTTAGAAATTAGGAAGGATTGGACTGCAGATTTAGAAAGAGAATGGGGAGCCCTCATCAATGAATTAATGAGTTTCTTCGCCCTCTCTTGGTGATAGTAGCTCTTCATCAGCTTATAGTAGGAGCTGAGCTCTTCCGCTAGCTTACTAGCTCTGGTAGTCAGGCTCTTCGGTCAATAGTTCTACTGGAAACAGCTTCCTGTATCACTGCTTTTTCATTTTTTTTAATGCTTATATTTTCTGTAAAGATCTCAATGACCGCTTAATTCATCTTTCCTTTCCCGCTCCTGAATGAAAAGTGGTTTTTTTTATTCCTACGGTCTTGGCGTGATCTCTGAAACTGAAATTCGACTGAAAAGTTACCAATAGAATAGGCTTTAGAGTAGCTCTTTCCAAATAGGTCGAGTAGCCATTTCTAGAAATAGAATGAATTAAAAGGAGCCAAATAGTTGGGATTCACACGCACAGCCTTATCCTATGAGTCTGCCTATGCTACGCGCCTGCCTTTGAGAGCCTTTCCGCTGGTTCCCTTCGTGGCGTCATTGAACCTCGTTAGCATTTCGAAAAGAATTGGAGGCTCAAAACGAATGGTCAAAGGAATTGATGATTCGTGTTTAGTCTCCGATCTTCGCCTAGTCTTAGAACCTGCACTGTAGAGAGGCGCTGCGCTGCCCTCTTTCTGCCGCTCTCCTCCCAGATGTAGGTCTTCCCGGAAGTGAGAACACTGCTGCCCAACTTATAACCCGGTCACTCCCCGTCTTCATCCTAGACGCCACTGGTACTATTCATCTATACTATATATGGATGACTCCTGCTTTCTCCCCAATGGAATGATCAGGACCCTAAAGAAGGATCGTCTCACTCCAACTAGAATAAAGATGAGCTAGTTAGCGCTGGAGTTTTCTTGCTTCTTCGCCTCTGGATAGTAGTTTGAATGAATCTTTGATACTGGGATTAACTCTTGAAGGAAAGATCTTCCACTCCTACGCTTTCAAGCGATTTGGATTCCAAGACGATAGATAGTCCGGTTATGAAAAAGAGGGATCGAGCAGGACGAAGTCAACCCGGAAAGAAAGTCGGATAATATAAAAGGTCATCCGTCTCATTCTAAGCGCAAAATTCTTTTTTTTCAGAGAAAGAAGAGCCCATCAGTTCTCACTCTTCTTTACCAGTCAGTTCCCGGGTCTATAACAAAGCAGTCACAGTGTGTCATCTTCTTGCGTGGAAGTGAGTCCTCCATTAATGGTATCAATGCCTGTCCCCCTCTTATCCCTGTCTATTGGGCTTCACGCTAGCCCCCATTTCGATCAAGAAGAAACTTCCCAGTCCCAAGTGAGAAAGTGAGAATAGTCAGATGATCCCATCTCATAGATAATTGGCTGTCCCGGAAAGAGAGGAAGTGATGAATATAGAAGATCTAGCTCTCATTCCTACAGAATAGATGACATCAGAAGGAAAGATCAGTCGATAGAATAGAATCCGAGGATTTGCTTGGATTTGTCCGCTTTTCATCTCCCCCGGTTTACGCTTCCAGGTTCTCACATTTGGTTCTCGGAAAAGAACAATTGAATTCGGATGTGATTTGACTTCTTCCCTGATGATCTTGTCGGCCCTATCTATTCTGAAAAAGAAGCATTCCAGAATAAAAAAGAAGAAAGGTCTCGACGAGCATTAACTAGTTGATGAGGTCTCAACGAGCGACTGAAAGGAGAGGAGAAAAAAAGCTGCTAGAAAGAAAGTGAGCTACGATCGGATAAGGTATGCGCCTTCTATTATTGATGTTGTCACTGCCTCAACTTAACCTCAGAATCAGATTTAACGTCAACGAGAAGCGTCAGTCCAAGCTAAAGAGGAATGATGGAGAGCAAGAAAAGTCCTGTGCTGACTCTGTGTTCTAAGCTGCCATTTCGATCAAAAGTATACTTATCTTTCCTCCTACTCGAGAATGATGGATCCGGGGAGGCAAGGAAGTAGTAGAAATGTTGAAGAGGAGACTTAAAGGCAACTCGAGTCAAACGAGAGGTCCATAGGGACTCGACTGAAAGGAGAGGTACGGAGTGACTCGAGCAAAGCAAGAGGTTTAAATAACTCGAGTGAAACGAGAGGAGACAACCCGCTCTTGAACTTGAAACTATGCGCGTCGCGTCTTCGATCTAGCAATCTTGGACAATTGTTTTGATGAGCTGTCACTAAACTAAAAAAAGAGAGAAGAGAAAGAACTGGGAA